GAAGATATTCTACATAATGTGAATATTCCACCCAAAAGTTTGCTTTTAGTTCAAAACGATCAATATGTAGAATCAGAACAAGTAATTGCTGAGATTCGCGCAGGAATATCCACTTTGAATTTTAAAGAGACGGTTCGAAAACATATTTATTCTGATTCAGATGGAGAAATGCACTGGAGTACCGATGTCTATCATGCCCCCCAATTTACATATGGTAATGTTCATCTATTACCAAAAACAAGTCATTTATGGATATTATTAGGAGGGCCGTGCAGGTCCAGTCTAGTCTACCTTTCGATCCACAAGGATCAGGATCAAATGAATGCGCATTCTCTTTCTGGCAAGCGAAGATATACTTCTAACCTCTCAGTAACCAATGATCAGGCGAGGCAGAAATTGTTTAGTTCGGATTTTTATGGTCAAAAAGACGATAGGCTTCCTGATTATTCAGACCTTAATCGAATCATATGTACTGGTCAGTATAATCTCGTATATTCGCCTATTCTCCACGAGAATTCTGATTTATTGTCAAAAAGGCGAAGAAATAAATTCATCATTCCACTACACTCGATTCAAGAACTCGAGAATGAACTAATGCCTCGTTCAGGTATCTCGATTGAAATCCCCGTAAATGGTAGTTTCCGTCGAAATAGTATTCTTGCTTATTTCGATGATCCTCGATACAGAAGAAAGAGTTCGGGCATTATTAAATATGGGACTATAGAAACGCATTCAGTCATCAAAAAAGAGGATTTGATTGAGTATCGAGGAGTCAAGGAATTTAGGCCAAAATACCAAATGAAAGTCGATCGATTTTTTTTCATTCCTGAAGAGGTGCATATCTTGCCCGGATCTTCTTCCATAATGGTACGGAACAATAGTATCGTTGGGGTCGATACACAAATCACCTTAAATCTAAGAAGCCGAGTCGGTGGGTTGGTCCGGGTGGAGAGAAAAAAAAAACGAATTGAACTGAAAATCTTTTCTGGAGATATCTATTTTCCTGGAGAGACAGATAAGATATCCAGACATACCGGCGTTTTGATACCACCAGGAACAGGAAAAAGAAATTCCAAGGAATACAAAAAAGTGAAAAATTGGATCTATGTCCAACGAATTACACCTAGTAAGAAAAGGTTTTTTGTTTTAGTTCGACCTGTCGTCACATATGAAATAATGGACGGTATAAATTTAGCAACTCTTTTTCCACCGGATCCATTGCAGGAAAGGGATAATGTGCAACTTCGAATTGTCAATTATATCCTTTATGAAAATGGCAAACCGATTCGAGGAATTTCTGACACAAGTATTCAATTAGTTCGGACTTGTTTAGTATTGAATTGGAACCAAGACAAAAAAAGTTCTTCTTGCGAAGAAGCCCGTGCTTCTTTTGTTGAAATAAGGACAAATGGGTTGATTCGACATTTCTTAAGAATCAACTTAGTGAAATCCCCTATTTCGTATATCGGAAAAAGGAATGATCCGTCGGGGTCAGGATTGCTCTCTGATAATGGATCAGATTGTACCAATATCAACCCCTTTTCTGCCATTTATTCCTATTCCAAGGCAAAAATGCACCAATCTCTTAACCAACCTCAAGGAACTATTCATACGTTGTTGAATAGAAATAAGGAATGTCAGTCATTGATAATTTTGTCAGCAGCCAATTGTTCTCGAATGGGGCCATTCAAGGATGTAAAATATCACAGTGTGATAAAAGAATCAATTAAAAAAGATCCCCTAATTCCAATTAGGAATTCATTGGGCCCTTTAGGAACATGCCTTCCAATTGAGAATTTTTATTCATCTTACCATTTAATAACTCATAATCAGATCTTAGTAACTAAATATTTGCAACTTGACAATTTAAAACAGACTTTTCAAGTGATTCAATTGAAATATTATTTAATGGATGAAAATGGAAAAATTTTTAATCCCGATCCATGCCGTAACATTATTTTAAATCCATTCAATTTGACTTGGTTTTTTCTCCATCACAATTATTGTGCAGAGACATCTAAAATAATTAGTCTTGGACAGTTTATTTGTGAAAATGTATGTATAGCCAAAAACGGATCGCCCCTCAAATCGGGTCAAGTTATACTTGTTCAAGTTGACTCGATAGTGATACGATCAGCTAAGCCTTATTTGGCCACCCCCGGAGCAACTGTTCATGGCCATTATGGGGAAACCCTTTACGAAGGAGATACATTAGTTACATTTATATATGAAAAATCGAGATCTGGTGATATAACACAGGGTCTTCCAAAAGTAGAACAGGTGTTAGAAGTGCGTTCGATTGATTCAATATCCATGAATCTAGAAAAGAGGGTTGAGGTTTGGAACAAATGTATACCAAGAATTCTTGGAATTCCTTGGGGATTCTTGATTGGTGCTGAGCTAACTATAGCGCAAAGCCGAATCTCTTTGGTTAATAAAATCCAACAGGTTTATCGCTCCCAGGGGGTGCAGATTCATAATAGGCATATAGAAATTATTG